TCTATAAATAATAAATAATTTTACTTGTTTCTTTCTCTTGTTTGAGACAAGTTGTGAAGAATATTCTATTCCTTTACAGTGACAGAAGTTGGGACGAAGTTGTTAATAATAGATTACCTAGAGAAATAGGTAAAAGAAATTTCCACCCAAGATTTAATAGTTGGTCCATTCTGAGTCTTGGTAAAGTCCATCTTGTTGCAATAGAAATGAACAAGAACAAATAAGTTTTAGCTAATGTAATAAAGATACCGACTATTGTTCCAAAAACTTTACTTCTTTTATTTATGTCAAAAAGATCAGAAACGAATAGATATGGAATAGAAAGATTCCAACCCCCCAAGTAAAGAACTGTTACAAATAATGAAGAAACTAGTAGATTTAGATACGACGCAACATAAAATAAACCAAATTTGATACCTGAATATTCGGTTTGATAGCCTGCTACTAATTCTTCTTCTGCTTCTGGTAAATCAAAAGGTAATCTCTCGCACTCGGCTAGAGAAGAAATTAGAAAAATGATAAACCCTATAGGTTGACGCCACAAATTCCATCCCCAAAACCCGTATTTTGATTGTGCTTCAACTATATCAACTGTACTTAAACTGTTAGATAATCATAGTCGACGATAACATCACTGTTCCCGTCGCTATTACAGAACCGTACATGAGATTTTCGCCTCATACGGCTCCTCATAGGTCCCAAATAAATCTAAGGACCTTTCAACATTATTTATCTTGATGTGTTTTGTAGGATCGATAGAGAACCAAACTCTTATCCTAAGGCCTAGAATTAGACCAATGGAATTCTGTCTGCTAGATTTATAATAAAAAAGTGCTTCTGAATTGATCTCATCTTTTAAGAATTTTCATTTTTCTTTGTTGATTAATAACTTAATCCTTGAATGAAAAAAAAAGACTTTTTAGAGGAATATCACATAGATATTTCAACCTATCATTTTCTCATTTTCGATTACGAAAAAGAACAAGAATTTTATTTCTCTAAATAAAATCAAAAATCAAAATAGTTAAGTTAATAGTTATGAATAAAAAAAAAAGATCTCTTTTTGCAATTCTAGTCTTTCTATTTTATTTCGTTCCTATTCTCCTTTCTCAGAAAAGGGGGGCATTATCAAAAGTAAAAGATTTCTTCGTTCTTGATAGTTATTTACTTAATCGGTGGATAGGAACATACTCTGGATCGAAATCGTGGGGAGTACTTCTTAATCATTTCTACCAACTTAAAGCCCCTGTTTGAATTACTTTTCTATAAAAAAAATATCCCATTGGATAATTTACAGAATCTCCATTACTAATCCGTTGTGTATCTTGGTCTTCCTAACCATCCACTCATTTTTTTGAATCTCTCATTAGGGTAATACGTCTATGGTAATAGTATAGTAAAAACACCATACGGTTGATTTTTTGAACCCGCTTCAAGCCATGATGATTAATCAACCAATCTTGGGGTAAACAGCCTCGACTGCTCATGTTTACTTTCACTTAATTCTTGTACATAGGAAATGAGGTTGAATTCCTTTAACAGCAAATTAAATTTGAAGCTGTTTTATTTCACTCATATAACTATCTGGTTTAATTCATCAACCCAATGATGAATAAAAAATAGATATTCAAATCATTTGACTTTCTTGCTAGAAAGAAAGGAAAAAGAAATGGGGAAATTTTATGTCTCACCGAATCACACGTAGAGATATTGATAATACACATAGAGTTAATGGTATTTCATAACTAATTGATTGAGCAGCAGCCCTTAATCCACCCAAAAAGGAATATTTATTATTTGATCCATATCCTGACATAAGAAGTCCAACGGGGGCAAGACTTGAAACAGCGATCCATAAAAAAACACCAATACTAAGATCGGCTAGAATAAAGCGATAGCTAAAAGGAATTACTGAATAACTTAGTAAAATTGATATGACTGCTATGGATGGCCCGATACTGAATAAACGAGTATCTCCTCTAGATGGAAGAAGATTCTCTTTGAAAAGTAATTTTGTACCATCTGCTAAAGCTTGAAGAATTCCCAAAGGCCCCGCGTATTCGGGTCCAATACGTTGTTGTATCCCTGCAGATATTTCTCTTTCTAACCAAACAATTACTAGTACACCTAATGTGATTCCTAATACAAGAATGAAAATAGGAACAAGCATCCATATGATCCCATAGACTTCTTTTAAGGATTCCAATCTGGAAAAAGAATTGATAGCTTGTATTTCTGTTGTATCAATTATCATTTCAACGATCAACTTCTCCCATAATGATATCTATGCTACCTAGTATCGTCATAATATCAGCCAATTTCATTCTTTTAACTAACTGCGGAAGAATTTGCAAGTTGATAAAACCCGGCGGTCGAATTTTCCATCTCCAAGGAAAAACACTCTGATCTCCTATCAGAAAAATTCCCAATTCTCCTTTTGGCGCTTCGACTCTTACATAAAGTTCTTGCTTGGACAATTCAAAAGTTGGAGAGGGTTTTTTACTAATAAATCGATATTCAAAATCATTCCATTCAGGGTCTTTTATTCTATCAAAGCGTCGACTTTCTAAATTCTCATAGGGTCCCCCCGGAATTCCTTCTAGAGCCTGCTGGATAATTTTTATGGATTCTGCCATTTCGCTGATTCGTACTAAATACCGAGCTAGTGAGTCCCCTTCTTTTTGCCATTGAATCTCCCAATCAAATTCGTCGTAACACTCATACCGATCGGCTTTACGAAGATCCCATTGTATTCCGGAAGCTCGTAGCATTGGCCCGGATAAACCCCAATTTAGTGCTTCTTCTCCGCCAATAATGCCTACGCCTTCAACTCGTTCTAAAAAAATAGGATTCCGTGTAATAAGCTTTTGATATTCAGCAACCCCGGTTAAAAAATAATCGCAAAAATCCAAACATTTATCTATCCAGCCATGAGGTAGATCAGCGGCGACTCCTCCGATACGAAAATAATTATGCATCATGCGCATACCGGTAGCAGCTTCGAATAGGTCATATATTAATTCTCGTTCTCGAAAAATATAAAAGAAGGGGGTCTGTGCCCCAATATCTGCCATAAAAGGGCCAAGCCATAACAAATGGGAAGCGATACGACTCAACTCCAACATAATAGTTCTGATATAGCTAGCCCTTTTAGGTACTCGAATATTGCCTAGCTGCTCGGGTCCATTTACGGTTATTGCTTCTGTGAACATAGTAGCTAAATAATCCCAACGTGTTACATAAGGCAAATATTGTATAATTGTTCGATTTTCCGCAATTTTCTCCATCCCTCTATGTAAATAACCCAATATTGGTTCACAGTCAATAACATCTTCACCGTCGAGAGTAACGATCAGTCGAAGAACACCATGCATTGATGGGTGTTGAGGGCCCATATTGACTATCATGAGGTCTTTTCTTGTAGTTGGTGCAATCATAAGTTTTTCCCGAGTCATTCTTCCATGCATTGCTGAAAGTCAAAAGAAGTTTATCAAAATTTAAATGACTAAGCTCAAACACGGTATCACGCTTCAAATTAATGAGTTTTTATCTCTCGAATATCCAACTCACCAATTAATTCTTTATAGCGTCTTCTATTTCTTTTTGACAAATAGGCCAACAGTCGTTGACGTTTTCCCAAAATTTTTCGCAAACCTCTCTGAGATGAAAAGTCTTTTTTGTGCAATTCCAAATGGGAAGTAAGTCTCCTTATCTTAGTGGTGAAACTGAATACTTGAAATTCAACAGACCCTCTGTTTTCTTCGTTTTCTTTTTGAGAAATAACCGAAATGAATGAATTTTTTACCATAAAAAAATACCCCTTTCCCTTTTTACAGATATGGATTTTACCGATCAGTAAGAATAATGCCATTAATTTGAAGTTAATTTGAATGTGGTATATACAATAATCTAATCCAAATTTCTTTATGAACTCCTAATTTTCTGAATTCAAATCAATCCAATTTGAAATTGGATTTAGATAGGAATAGAAAAGGATTGGTACATTTTCGCATCGAAGAATTGAGACCTAAAATGAAGAAGGTTCTGTTGATTCATTTCGAGATCTAATTGAGACATTATTCATTTCATATTGGATACTAAAATGAAATGTGAGACAAGACATGTAATCTGTGTATTTGTTTGCTTTCATATACCCTATGATTAATATTAATTAAATTAATATTATATATATAATAGGTATAGGATATCTAGAAAAAGTGTATTATCCACAAATTTTCAATCGTGGATACAGATATACCCTTAACATACTGAAACGACTTCCATTATTGGTATCAAACCAATAACGATTCATACAAGCTAAATCCTCTAATCGATAATTAGGCCAAAGAAAGAGCTTTAATTTCATTAATTGATGGTTATTGTCATGTGAAACTTGGCTGCTGTTTTTTACGTTCTTTCCGTTCCAAAATACTGGATTTCTATCTATATAATTTCTATTCTTGGAATTAAAACAAATTAGAATTCTCAATTTTCTACGACGTCTAAACGATAAAATATTTTCAGGAACAAGTAAATCAAAATTATTCTTAGCAACATCTCTTTGCTCTTGGTATTTTTGATTAGTTTGATGCTTACTCTTATGAATCAACGAAATACCTATGGTTTGATACATAATAAATTGCCCATCTTTTTTTCCAGACAGACGAATAGGTTCTAGAATCAATACTCCCTTCTTCATCAATTCTGAAAGAGTTAAATTCTTCTGAATCAGCATTATATCCAAACTCATTTCTCTCTTTTGAATCGAGGATATAGTAATTTTTCTTGGATCTAGCAGTCTAAGCAGGAGACAATATACCTTGATATTGTTGATCATTCTTTGATTCAAAGTTTCATCCCATCTTAATTGAAAAAGCAAATAACGTTTCAGGAAGAAATCTAGTTCTGCTTCCGTGTTGCTTTTGTATTGTTTTTTCGTTTTCCCTTTTTTCATGTCTGATCTTGCATAATTTTCTTCAATATCTTTTTGTTGTGAGAGAACGGATCCACGATCTCCTCGGCTTGTGGATTCTTTTTCTTCTTGATTTCGGTGCTTTTTATTCTTTTTATTCGATGCTATCAAAAAACTTCCTTTTTCCTTTTGATTGATCTTTTTATTTTCATTACTATTTTCACTTCCATTTAAATTTAAAAGAAGTAATTTGCTTGGTATAAACCAAGGTTTCATTTTATATGCCTTATAAAGTAACACAAATTCCGGGAAGAACCAAAGTTCCAGATTCGATATGGGGCGCTTTAGCATTTTTTCATTCATTCCCATCCAATCCAAAAACCCTTTGTGGGAGTTTGGTGGATTGATTTCTGGAATCATAAGATAAAAAAGATCTTTTTTAGAAATTTTGTGAGAATTATTAGTACGAATTTGAGTATTTTGATTCCTATTGGTATCTATTATGGTCCAGGCCTCAATATCGACTTTTTGTCTAAGATAAAAATTGAAAATTTTCCAATCAAAATATTTTCTATATTTTCTATTGGCCGGTTTTTCGATATATAGAATATTGACCCTTCCTAGATCATTTTTAATAGGGATGTTCCTCAGCATATCAAAAGGGGTTTCTTTAGGCGTGTTATAAGAAATCTCTTGGTTCTTATTTCCTTGAAAGGGGGATCTATAAAAAAAGCATTCCGTTTTATTTTCATAATTAAGAAATTTATATGATAAAAAATCGTATCTATAGTATTTTTGAAAATTCTCTTTTGGATTAGATAATGAATATACTTCAAATTGTTTTTGTTTTTTGGAATCAATTAATTGGTCTTTTTCACACGAATGCCGTTGGCTAAAATTTTTCTTTGTAGCTATACAACGCCGATGAACTGTATTTCGCCATTTTTCTGGTATTAATCTAGACCATCTGATCTGAGATAAATGGTATTGATAATGGCCTCTTAACCAGTTTTTCCACTGAGTCATTTCATAACTCGGAAGTTTCTTATCCGCTAATTGTGAATGAACCATTCCTTGTGTTTTAAAAGAATCCTTTATTTTCATTTTAGGCTTAAGAAAAAGGGGGATTCCTTGATAGTGAGCAACAGATCTTAACGGGCAACTAACTCGGATTTGTGATAATTTGTAAAATACATATGCTTGTGACACGTAGGATAAGTCATAAAAAATATGTGAATTTGCTTTAATATTATCAAGTGGCTTTTTTATAGTCGAAATAAACGGAATTGGGGTTTTCTTTTTTTTATTAATTTTTTCTTGTTTTCTTTCATTATTGTAATTGTAAATGGATTTATCAATAATTTTTTTTGTTAATTGAAGAAAAAGTTCTGTATTTATTCTGGGAATATTAATGATAGATAAAAATATATTTGTGTATATTTTTTCAATGAAAAATTTAAAAAAAAGGGGTAATTTGCAGATTAATTGAGCATTTCTTCTTTTTAATATTTGCCATTTTTCGAATCTTTTAGCATTAGAACTTGTTTTGTTAGGACTAAGATTATTTATTCTTGGAGTTACTTTTTTTTTCTCTTTTTCGATTCTTTCTATTTGATTTCGAATTGTACTTGTTCTATCAGTCAGATCCTTCATTTTTTTTTCTGTCTCTGTCAATGAACAACCCGGAGATGCAATTTGACTAACTGATTCATGAATTATCTGATTGCTTTTTATAGAATCTTTTTCTTCTTTAATTTCAATTTTGCTCGATTCATATACTTCTACGCCTTTTAATTTTAATCTAAATAATGGAATTGGATTTACTTTTGAAAGTTCTTTTATTATTTTTTTTATAAAAATAACACTTTTGATAACCCATTTTTTTGTTTCTTTTGAAAGTTTTCGAAGTAATTTTGTTTTTCCTTTGAAAACTGTTAGAACTTGAAAATACTTTTTTTTACATTTTCCAACTTTTTTTTTGAATTCTTTTAAAATGGGTTTAAAAAAGGAAGGCCGTTTTCGGGGCGGACCAAAAGGAAATTCAGCTTCCATTCCCCAAACTGTTAAAAAACAAAAATCATCTTTTTCTTTTTTCTTTTTCATTAGATCTTTCTGAGAGGATCGTAGTTCTGATTTGTGCCAAGGTTTCAGACAGAAAGGAAATAATATTTTGATCTGAATACCGTCCGTCAACCAATTTTTCGGAAATTCTGTTTCGGATAATGGAACACCATTATAGGTACATTTAAGATGAATCTCTCGATTCCATTCCTGCAAATCCTCAGACCACTCGGGAAGTTGCAATAGGAATATACGTCCAATATTTTTCGCAGTTATGAATGAAGGTAATAGAATATATTTTCTAAAAATAGATTGAGTTAGTAACATGCAACCCCTTATTACTTGCGCAAATGGAATGCTATCCCAGGCCTCTGCTATCTCTATTCGCGCCTTTTCCTTTCTTTTGTTCTTCTCTTTTTTTTCTTCTATTTTTGTTTGTTCTTTTGTATACTCTACAATTTGAAATCCTTCCCCTTTACCCATACCCACCCACTTTCTAAAAATTAGTTTAATCAACCCGGAGATAT